CTACTAAAACATTCACCCAAGAGGCGGAAACCCTTTTGAAAGAAGTTATTCCGGAACAGACGGAGCGTTTTTTGCTTCGGGAACAAGTATAAAAAAATTGATTATTTTTCATCTTTTCTGAATCTTTCTTTTTTATTATTTTGGATTTCATTTCTGAATATTTTTTTTTTCATTTTAATATATATATATATATATATATATATATTTTATTAGAATAAAATCAAATAGAATAAAATCAAATCAAATATTAGATGAAATTTAAAAAATGAAATTTTCAAATAAGATTCGAATTCTTTCATTAGTTATTAGAATCAATTCATTTCTAATGAATTCAATAAAGAATTCAAAAAGCAAATAAACGAAATACTAAATAAAATAAGAAAAAAAAATGGAAAAATGGAATAAGAAAAAATTATATGGTATAATTACTAATTATTATATACTAATATATATACTAATAATAATATACTAATAATAATAATATACTAATAATAATATACTAATAATAATATATATATATAGATATAGAAATCCATATATATATATAGATATATATATATAGATATAGAAATCCATATATATATATAGATATATATATATATAGAGAAATCCATATATATAGATAGATATATATATATAGATATAGAAATCCATATATATATATATAGATATAGAAATCCATATATATATATATAGATATAGAAATACATATATATATATATATATATATATATATATATATATATATATACATATATATATATAGATATATATATATAATAACAAATATTAAGAATTTTCGAATATTTTTTAGAATAAATATTCTATTACGTCCAATAGGATTTGAACCTATACTAAAGGTTTAGAAGACCTCTGTCCTATCCATTAGACAATGGACGCTTTTCCATTCCAATTTCTTATTTTCTTATCTTATATATTTATTTTTTTCTATCTCTTGATCATAAAAAAAGAATATATGAGAAAATTTCGGGAATTGCATATTTTATTAAATTCTAGATTAACTAGATTAATTAAAATAGAATTTCCAATTCTTTATTCTTTCAATTTCAAATTTATTCTATTTATTATCATTATTTATTTTGATATTTTAAATTCCATTCTATTATTATAGATATAGATATATATCTATCTATTGAATATTGAGTCAAGTATAGTTAATATATAGATCTTCTGATAATAATAATATATATTCATCCGATAATACATATATTCTATATGAAATGAAATCGAAAGGAACGAGATATTATCATGATAATATCGATAGTATATATACCATATTTCTATATCTATGATAGTATAATAGATATAAGATAGTCTTTTTTATACCAGAATTTCTCTAATTTGAATACAAATTGATTGTATTCAAATTAGAGAAATTTAGATGAATTCTATTCTATTTTTTTTCTAAATATTTAGAAAGTATATAATGAGTATATACTATAGTATAGAGATCTAGAGCGGGTAGCGGGAATCGAACCCGCATCGTTAGCTTGGAAGGCTAGGGGTTATAGTCGACGTTGATTTCTCATCTTTAACGTCTCTAATTCAAAACCGAACATGAAACTTTTCTTTCATTCGGCTCCTTTATGAAATATGGAAAAATTTCCAGCCATCAGGCGTGAGCGAAAAAAAATTCGGCCCAAAACATCTATCCATAACATCTATGTCAGCCCCCTTTTTTTTTTGTTTTTTTTTTGAATGCATTCAAAAAACGCGCTTTCTAGATGATCCCTCTAGACGGGGGGAATTTGAATAATCTTTCTAGTTATTTCGTTCTTTATTTCTATTTAATTTAATAGAATCTTTAGGAAAAGCGTTTTGTTTCTACCGAGTCAAAACATGATATTGATGTCTATAGTAAACCAAAGTCATCCTTTAAATACTTATTTTGCTTCAATTTCGACCAACTATATAAAAAACGGAAAATTGAAGATTTAGTTACGATTAGAAATCCACTTTTCTGTCTTTATCCATAGGTCCTTTATTCATACTCGTTCAATTGGAAGTTTTTATCCAATAAAAAAATTATGTTTCGTAATCTCATAATCCAAGTTTTCAATTTCTAATTGACTCTTGAATACAAATCACGAGAATTGATATTCTTACTCGAATTTATCATTGATAGATAAAGGATTGAATCCTTTTAAGAAATAAAGTTTTTGATCGGAATACGCGCCGGGAACCCCTTAACTATGTAGGGTTAATGGAACGAATCACACTTTTACCACTAAACTATACCCGCTATGATGCGATTATTGTATATATAGAAACCTTTTGTCGAGTAAGAGAATCGGGCATAATCATAATTAAGGTAGAATCTGAAAAGAATTCGAAAAGAATGATAAAAATTAGAGCGTTGGGGTATTGTATTTCTTCAGGGAATCTAATGAGATTAGGAAAAAAAACAAGTATTTGTTTTTCTAATCAAATCAAAATCATTATCTTTTATGATATTAGACAAAATAGCCCCCGCCACGAGCTAAGTCGTGAAAAAAAAAAGGTCGTTTTTTTTCTTTCTATTTGATATTTTTCATATCATATATCAATCAATATCTAAAATATTGATTGATATATATATATTGATTGGTTAATTGCAATATTGAGTTCGAGATATCTTTTTCGAGCCCTACTTTATCTTTATCGAAATCGAAAAGAAATTACAAGAATTCATGAGGCAAGTTTTATATATTTATGATTTTATTATAGAATCAACCTTTTCTATATCTTTTCTATTTTTATTTTTTATTTCTTATTATCTTATCTATTTATTATACATATACAATACAATTTCTTATACCACTTTTTTATACAATACTTTCTTTTTTAGATATTAAAAAATCGAAAAAATAGACTTGAATATATAGTCTAGAATATACACTAGAATATGTATGATAGTCTATTTTATGATAATATAGAATAGAGTATAAAAGTATAAAAGTAATGGAATAAAACGAAACAAAAGGAATAAAGTAATAATAATAACAAAAGGAATAAAGTAATAATAATAAAAAAGGCATAGAAAAGGACTTTCTTTTTCAAGCCTTACCCATTAATGTAATGTAACATGGTAATTTTCTTTTTTCGATTGGGAGAGATGGCTGAGTGGACTAAAGCGTCGGATTGCTAATCCGTTGTATGAGTTTTTCGTACCGAGGGTTCGAATCCCTCTCTTTCCGGTTCTGTTAATAACTTTTAATAACTTTGTCTTTTTTATCTTTCAAATTTCTTAAAGAATTCTATTTAAATTAAAGATCAAAATAGATAAAATGTTAAGAACATTAAAAAATAAAGCAAGGAATTTTGGTTTTATTTTATTCTTCACGTCCAGGATTACGTCCTGGATCATTAGATAAAAATCCGAAGATGAAGAGAGAAACAAAGAATATTACTACTGTGTAAACAAAGAATTTAAGAGTAAGCATTAGATAATCTCCAAGATCTTTTTGGGGTTTGAAAAAAAAAAAAAAAGAAACTAGATTCCCCTTTTTATATCACATATTCTATTTTCACACCAAGAAACGAAGCGGTTTCTAGAAATTTAGAGAAATATAGAAATAGAATAAATTTCGAAAAATTTATTTGTAATAAGAATCAAGTCTTTCATTCCCAAAAATTTTCTTTCATACCTCTTTCATACCTACAATTAGATATATTGTGGGGAACCCAATGAATGGGGTCTCTTTCGATCGAATGGAAAAGCAATCAGAATGAGGAAATGGGGGAATCCAGATTTTGCGCATCTATACAAAAATTTCAATGTTTGAATTAAGGATTTTTATTAGAATTAGAAGACTTATCTGATCTTAGAAATTGTTAGAATTTATTCTCGAATAAATCATGAATTCTTCTAGGACAGTATTCAAAATCTTATCGAAAACTTACAGCAGCTTGCCAAACAAAAGCTAATAGGAAAAAGAACAGAGGGATTACTGGCATAACATCTACTATTGGATTCAAAAAAGCATATGCTTCCGGCAATTTTGTAAACAAAAAACTGTTTGAATAAAGGGCAGAATTAAGACAGATACAAATTAAACTAAAAATATTAAGCATAACAAACATCTTTTTCCTAAAGATAATTGTATTTTTACTTTTGACCGAGTTATTAATATCCCATTGATATAAAATGGATATTTAAAGTAAGGTAGACTAAAAACTTTAAATTCATCCACCCAATCAAAAATCCTTCAATTCTCAATTAAAAAAAGAAAAGAATAGAAGAAATCCTATTTTCATACAATATCTTAATTGAATTTTATATTATGATCAAGAAATTTCGTTTAATTCGATATTTACACATATTCAGAGATATTTGGCCGGTAATTGACGAAGAACCAATATTAATACTAATATTAATATTAATATTCGATTTCATTAGTGTTAAATCGAAATCGAAATGGAAATGGGGCGTCGCCAAGCGGTAAGGCAACGGGTTTTGGTCCCGCTATTCGAAGGTTCGAATCCTTCCGTCCCAAAGCATATTGCTTTTTCCGTCCCAAAGCATATTGCTTTTATATATTATATATTTATTTAATATAAATAAAGATAAAGATTTTCCAAATAAAAGTTGTCTTTTTAAACAACCTTTTGTTGAAGATTTAACAGCAAAATAAGTGAAATTCTTCTTTATTTCTTTTTTAATGACTTTTCTCGAAATCATCCCTTTTTCACAAATTCACAAAGGATTGCGTGTTCAAATAAAATAATAGTAATTAAATCGATTTTTTTATAGAAATTAAGACTGACTAAGATTCAGATGGATGGAACAAATCAAGTAACTAAATGAAGTAATTTAGTTACTCAAAATTGGAAAATTGCACATTATCTTCAATGTGTTCTTTTTCATTGTTTGGGCTTTCTTAGTCTTCGTATATTGAGATTGAATATCGAATAATCCTGGGAAATTTTTCCGAATTCTTTCTGAATTTTTTTTCTACTTACGGTTTTTTATTTGTACCTATGTACATATTTTCTATGTAGTGCCAATCCAAGTCCTGAGTTTTTATTATAAGTTTTTTTTCTTTTCTATTTTACTGATATTCTATATAGTGTTCCACATAGTGTTTTTTTTATTATGCATTTAATTTAGATTCTTTATTATTCTCTTTATTATTCTCTTTATTATTCTATTATTATTCTATAATAAATTGATAGATAGTCAATTTCATTTTGGAAAATGGAATGAATTTGAGTTAATTCTTTTGTTTTATTCATTCTGTCTTTTTTCTTAACACATTTCCATTCATATTGACAACAATGTATCAAATAGATAGAATCCAATCTGGGTAATTGGATCTATTTGTGGATCCATTTTTCCCTATTCCATAGCTTTGCTTTTTTTCTTCATTCAAATACAACTAAAATGATGGGGTTGTGAAAATTTCGGTGATACAATTTTTTTTTGAAATTTTCAATAATATTAAGAAGGCTTTTGTTAGAATAGTTTAGTTATATCCATATGTCTATTCAATAAATTAAAAAAAAGAAATAGAAAAAAAAAAAAGAAACCTTAAGCAATGTGTCAAGCAATGAATAGCGTAAGAAATAAGACATTTTCTATCAATTTTGACTTTACCTATATTTTCTATTTTTATTTGAGAACTTTTTTCTATTCTTTTTTTAGATTATCCTTTTTTATTATCTTATATTATCTCTTTTTTTCTTTTGTTCAAGATCGATTAGAATTTCTTTTGTGTTCATTTCTTGCTAGTTTCATTTTTTGATTGTGTCGTACCATTCAATCGTTTTATTTATTTTGATTATGATTCTATCTCCATAACTTAATTATTTGATTTGGGTTGCTAACTCAATGGTAGAGTACTCGGCTTTTAAGTGCGACTAACAGCTTTTACGCATTTGTATGAAGAAAGGGTTCGTCCATACCATCGGTATGGTTTGTAAGACCATGACTGATCCTAAAAGGAATGAGTGGAAAAAATAGCATGTCGTATTAATGAAGAATTCTAAGAATATTTTCTTCTTACCAGAACGATTCCAAACCCTGTTTGAATTATTTGTGTAGAACATAACAAAATGAATCAAAGGTGGGTCGAGTTAAAGTGAATATTAAGAAATAAATGGATAGAGCTATACGGCTCGAATTCGAAATTAATTCGAAATTCTAGGGGAACAAAAAAGAAAGGAGCTCTCATTCTTAATTTGAATGATTTTCCAATTCTTAATTCGATGTTAAAAATCGATTAGTGCCTGATGCGGAAAACCCCAATGCATTTTCAATTTTTTGAATGAGTCCTAACTATTAGCCATTTTACGCCAGGAGGGTGGCTGAATGTGTAGAAGAAAGAGTATATTGATAATCCAAAATTTTCCAAAATCAAAAGAGCGATTGGTTTGAAAAAGTAAAGGATTTCTAATCATTTAGATGGATAAAAAGAAAAGATAGAGAGTCCGTTGATGCTTTTACCTATTTCTGAGGTATCTATTATACCATTTTGTTTTTATGATATCGCACTATGTATCAGTTAATAACCCAAGAAATCGCCTATCTTTGCTTCAATCAAATTGAATTGAAAATGAAAATAGAGAAATATAAAAGATATTTCGAACTAGATAGATCTCAAAAAAACGACTTTCTATACCCACTTATGTTTCGGGAGTATATTTATACCCTTGTTCATGATCGTGGTTTCAATAGATCGATTTTATTCGAAAATATGGCTTATGATAATAAATTTAGTTTACTAATTGTAAAACGTTTAATTGCTGGAATATATCAAAAGAATCTCTTTATTTTTTCTTTTAATGATTCGAAACAAAATCGATTTGTTAGGCACAACAACAAATTGTATTCTAAAATGATATCAGAAGGCTTTTCCGTCATTGTGGAAATTCCATTTTCCCTACAATTAGTATCTTCTTTAGAAAAGTTAAAAATAGTAAAATCTCATAATTTACGATCAATTCATTCAATATTTGCTTTTTTAGAGGGCAAATTGTCGCATTTAAATTATGTGTTAGATGTACTAATACCTTATCCCATCCATTTAGAAAAATTGGTTCAAACTATTCGTTACTGGGCAAAAGACCCCTCCTATTTCCATTTATTACGACTCTTTCTTCACGAGTATGGGAATGGGGACCCGTTTATTATTTCAAAGAAATTTAGTTCCATTTTTGCGAAAAGTAATCCAAGATTCTTCTTATTCCTATATAACTCTTATGTATATGAATACGAATCCGTCTTCTTTTTGCTTCGTAACCAATCCTCTCATTTACGATCAACATTTTATCGGGCCTTTCTTGAGCGAATATTTTTCTATGGAAAAACAGAATATTTTGCAGAAGTCATTGCTAATGATTTTGGGGCGACCCTATCTTTGTTCAAGGATTTTTTCACGCATTATATTAGATATCAAGGCAAATCCATTCTGGCTTCAAAGAATCCCCCTCTTCTGATGAAAAAATGGAAATATTATCTTGTCATTTTTTGTCAATGTCATTTTAATGTATGGTTTCCAC